ACTAAAATTTTAAAAAGTAAAGAATTTCACTAAAAGTTGAATTTTATTTTTATATATATATGTAAAATTTGTTGGCTAAGGCTCAACTTATTTTTTGCTAAAGAAGACAAGATTTACTAACAAAATTCAATTTAAAATTGTAATAAACTTTTAGATATAATTCGAAAATTTATTTTTTATTAGAAGTTTTTCAAGTATATTAAATATTTATATATTATATATATATTTATTATAACGTTATTATACTAACGTTAAATTATATATAATATTAATTAAATATATATTATTAAATCATAAAATCTAAAAAATAAAGTATAATAACGTTAATAGTAATGTATATTAAATATTTATATATTATATATATATTTATTATAACGTTATTATACTAACGTTAAATTATATATAATATTAATTAAATATATATTATTAAATCATAAAATCTAAAAAATAAAGTATAATAACGTTAATAGTAATGTATATTAAATATTTATATATTATATATATATTTATTATAACGTTATTATACTAACGTTAAATTATATATAATATTAATTAAATATATATTATTAAATCATAAAATCTAAAAAATAAAGTATAATAACGTTAATAGTAATGTATATTAAATATTTATATATTATATATATATTTATTATAACGTTATTATACTAACGTTAAATTATATATAATATTAATTAAATATATATTATTAAATCATAAAATCTAAAAAATAAAGTATAATAACGTTAATAGTAATGTATATTAAATATTTATATATTATATATATATTTAGCCATAATATTAATTTTTACCATATAGTAAGTAGTAAGAATAAAACATTTATTAGTCATTTCTTTGTTTATTACAGTTTTAATTAAAACTTTTACCTTTAATAGTGAAACATTAAGTTATTGTCTACCCCAATAGACATATTTTAACAACTACCCCAATAGTTAGTTAAAGCTTAATTTAGTTTTCATATTTTATTTCACTATGACGGTTTTCTTAAACTTTTTCGTTCTTATTGCTTTACTGTCAGATTAATTGGTTTTGCATACTTGATTGATAGCAATAATTCTATTTAACCCCAATTAAATAGTTTTATTCAGGGTTTATTTGCTTATTTTAATTTAAATAGTAATATAAATTTCTGTTTGTTAGAACATCACTTTTAATCTGAACTTTTTTGTTGGGAGGAAGTTTTAGTTGAGCCATAAGACTAGTTTTTACCATATAGTAAGTATTTGATTCTAGTATAAAAAATTAATTTATTCATTAAATTATATGGATAATTTTAAATTTTTATTTTCCAGTAATTAATATTAAATTTTTAATTTAAATTAGATTTAGATATTGAATTGTATTAGATTAAAATTGTGCCAGCATTCGCGGTTATACAATTTAATAAAATTAATTTTATGAGATTTTATTTTTTTTTTGTTTATTTTGGATTAAAATATTTATTATTTAGGTGGAATTTATTGTTAATATTAATTTCATTAAAAAATTATAAGAAATTTTTTTAATAAACTAGGATTAGATACCCTATTATAAATTATGTAAAGAAAAATTATCTTGAATAGTATTAGTTATGTTCTTTTAAGCTCAAAGAATTTGGCGGTAAAACATTCTTTTTAGAGGAACCTGCAATTTAATTGATAAACCACGATAGTTCACACTTAACTCATATTTGTATACCTCTATAATTTGGAATGTTTTTAGAGAATATTTTCTTTTTCTTTATAAGTTTTATGTTAGGTCAAGGTGCAGTTTTATTTAAGTTTTTGTGGGTTACTATAATTTTATATAATTAGGAATTTTGTTAAAAAGATTTAATGAATTAGGATTTAATAGTAAATTTAATTTATTTATTAATTTGAATTTTGTTCTGTTTTATGTACATATCGCCCGTCACTCCTAATCATAGTTAGGATAAGTCGTAACAAAGTAACTTTACCGGAAGGTGAAGTTAGAAAGAATACAGGTTATAGCTTATTTAACAAAGCTTATTATTTACATTAATAGGAAAATTTATTGATTTGATCTGAATTAAATTGATATTATATATTTATTATTTATTAAAATTATTTTTTTTCTTTTTAGTGTTTTTAGAAATAATTTATTTAATTATTACTGACAAGGTAGATTATTAAATTTTTATTAGATTTTGTTAGTACCTTTGGTATCAGGGTAAATTAAGTATTTTAAGAATTTTATATTCCCGAATTTAAAAGGTCAATAATTTTATTTAGGTTTAATTGTTTAATAAATTTTGTTAATGAAGTTATAGTAGCTACATGTTAATCGATTTTAGTTTATCTGGTTACTAAGGAATTTGATTTAATCAATCATTATTAAATTTTAAGTAAATATTTTTATTGATAGTGAAAAGTTATTAGGGACAATCTTGATAATTTGTACTAAAATTTAATTTTTATGAAGTTTATTAACTTTAAAATTTTGTATTAAGTTTATAATAAAATTCCTTCTTTAATTTTTATTTGTTAAAATTTAGTTTATTACTTAGTTTTTTAATATAATTTAATTATTATTTTAATAATGATTTAATTAGTATAATTTAAAGATTAAATATTATGAACTCGACAATTTTTATTTCCAACTGTTTAACAAAAACATTTCTTTTAGCATATATTAAAAGTATTTCCTGCCCTATGGTTTTATTTAAATGGCTGCAGTATTTTGACTGTGCAAAGGTAGCATAGTAATTAGTTTCTTAATTAGGAACTTGTATGAATGGATGAATGAGATATAGGTTTTATTTATTTAAAAGTTAAAATTTTAATTTTAAGTAAAAATGCTTAAGATTTTTCTTGGGACGATAAGACCCTATAGAACTTTATATTTGCTTAATAAATTGTTTTTAATTTTTATATATAATTTTTTATTTAAATGTTTTGCTGGGGTGGTTAATAAATTTTAACTTTATTTTTTTATTTCATTGTTAGTTGTTTTTATTGATCCTAATGGATTATAAGAATAAGTTACCTTAGGGATAACAGCGTAATTTTAGTGGGGAGTTCATATCTATACTGATTTTGCGACCTCGATGTTGAATTAAGAAAAAACTAAGAAGCAGAATTCTTAGATTTAAGTCTGTTCGACTTTTAAATTCTTACATGATTTGAGTTCAAACCGGCGTGAGCCAGGTTGGTTTCTATCTTAGAAGTTGTTGAATTATTTAGTACGAAAGGACCAATAATTTATACTTAGGTGTTTAAATTAATTAACAGTGATTTGGCAGATTAGTGCATTAAATTTAGAATTTAATTAAGTATGATTTTATATACATTCATTAATTTTAAATTTGTTTAGATTTTTTGTTTTGTTGGTTTTTGTTTTAATTTCTGTAGGATTTTTTACTCTTTTAGAGCGTAAAATTCTCGGTTATATACAGTGTCGTAAAGGTCCTAAAATGGTTGGTTACATAGGTCTTTTACAACCTTTTAGAGATGGTGCGAAGCTTTTTCTTAAAGAACAGTTTTTTCCTATAAATTCTAATTATTTAATTTATATGATTTGTCCTATTTTTGGTTTTATTCAATCTCTTTTTCTTTGAGTTTTATTTCCGTTTTATGTAAATTGTATTGAAATAGGTCTTGGGGTTCTTTTTTTTCTGTGTTGTAGAAGTTTAGGAGTTTATGGATTAATAGTTTGTGGTTGATCTTCAAATAGAGTTTATTCAATATTAGGTTGTGTTCGAAGAATTTCTCAGGCTATTTCTTATGAAGTGAGTTTATCATTAATTTTACTGAGATATTTTCTTTTATTAGACAGTTATAATTTTATGGATTTTTATTATTTACAATCTTCAATTTGGTTTGTTAGTTTTTCAGTGCCTTTATTTTTATGTTGAGTTTCTTGTTGTATGGCTGAGAGTAATCGTACTCCTTTTGATTTTTCTGAGGGTGAAAGAGAGTTGGTTTCTGGATTTAATATTGAGTACGGTGGTGGGGGTTTTGCTTTACTTTTCATTTCAGAATATTCAAGAATTATTTTTATTAGATTAATCACTTGTGTGATTTTTCTAGGTCCTAATATTAATAGTCTTTTTTTTTATATTAAATTGATTTTTGTTTGTTTTTTCTTTGTTTGAACTCGTGCCACTCTTCCTCGGTTTCGTTATGATAAACTTATGTCATTAGCTTGAAAATGTTATTTACCACTTTCTTTAAATTATATTTTCTTTTTTATTTTAATTAAATCCTTGTGTTTTTATCATTTTTTTTTGTGAAGTTAATAAATGAAATCTTTCTTATACTTTCAAAGTATACGCTTTATATAAGCTAATTAACTTATTTAATTAGTTTTTCTCATGACTTTGAAATTAGTGGATCTGTAATGAAGTATATGAAATAAATTAGTGTTAAAATAATTCCTGTCACTGTGAATGGGTATTCGACTGGCTTAGCTCCAATTCATGTTAATAAAATTACTGTTGATACAAACAATCAAAAGTTTACTTGATTAATTGGGTAAAATTGAATTCCCTTAAATTTTGTTTTTATTGAGAATGGAAGAATTGCTAGAATAATAATTGATAGAAATAATGCTATTACTCCTCCTAATTTATTAGGAATTGAACGTAAAATTGCATAAGCAAATAAAAAGTATCATTCAGGTTGAATGTGTACAGGAGTTACTATTGGATTGGCGGGTGTAAAGTTATCTGGGTCAGATAATATGTAAGGTCTAAATATAGTGATAATTATAAGAATAGAAATTGTTATAGTAAATCCTATAATGTCTTTAATTGAAAAAAATGGGTGGAATGGGATTTTATCTAAATTGGAGTTGATTCCTATAGGATTATTTGATCCTGTTATGTGTAGAAAAAATAAATGAATAATTGTAAATATTGTGATAATGAATGGTAAAATAAAGTGAAGTCTAAAAAATCGTGAGAGTGTTGCATTATCTACTCTAAATCCTCCTCAAATTCAGTTTACTAGTATTGTACCAATATATGGTAGAGCAGATAGCAAGTTAGTAATTACTGTGGCTCCTCAAAATGATATTTGTCCTCATGGTAACACATACCCTAAGAATGCTGTTGCTATGGTTGTTAATATAATAATAATTCCTATGTTTCATGTTTTATTTAAATGATATGACCCATAGTAGATTCCTCGTCCAACATGTAAATAAATACAGATAAAAAATATTGAAGCTCCATTTGAATGGATATTTCGTATTAATCATCCATAGTTTACATCACGTATAATATGTCTTACTGAATTAAATGCTAATTCAACATTAGCTGAATAATGTATTGAGAGTAAGATACCTGTAATTAATTGAATTGTTAAGCATAATCCTAGTAATGAACCAAAATTTCATCATGCTGACAAATTAATTGGTGCAGGTAAGTCTACTAATGAATTATTAATAATTGATATAATTTTATCTCTTTTTCGTAAAGGTTTATTCATTAAGTGTTTTTAGCTCGTAAAGGTCCTTTAAATATTTTAACAATAACTGTTACTGAAATTATTCTTAATAATATATAAAGAAATAAAAATAAGGTTATTATTATTGTTTTTTTATTATAGATCTTTCTTATTGAAATTATGTCTATTTTAATATTTCTTGATATAAGTTCATTTGTTTGAATTTCTATTAATATTTCTTCTATTGGGAATATTATAATTAAGAAAATAATTATTAATTTCAAGTTTGGTTTAAATTTTTCGTTTGATGCAATTCTTCTTATGTATATAAATAAAATTAATAGTCCACCAATAAATATCAAAAATATAACTATGGATATTCATGATGTAAAGGCTATCTTTGAAATCAATAGAGTGGTTAATGTTGTCTGGATAAGTAGAAAAACTCCTATAGATATAGGAGTTTTTAAGAATATAATTAAGGTTGAGATGGTTATAAGTATTTTAATTATAAAAAATTTAATGTCAACAAATAATTTAAGTAAAATATTAGTCTTGGGTATTAAATACGTGATATTATTTCACTTTGTTGAAGTTTTAAAGGATTTTCCTAATTTTAGTTTACAAGACTAATATTTTACTTAAATTATTAAAACTTATTTTTTATTCATTTGTATATATATATATATGTGCTTTGATTTCTTTGTTAGTGATTCGTAACCATATTTTGCTATGTTTGGTGAGATTAGAATTCATCGTTATTTCTTTATTATTAATGTTTTTTTATTATTTGACTTTTATGTATTCAAGATTATATTCAATAGTTATTTTAATAGTTTTTTTTGTTTGTGAGGGAGTTCTTGGTTTAAGAGTTTTAGTAGGTATAATTCGTTGTTATGGAAATGACTATTTAAATTCTATAATATTATGATAAAATTTTTATTGTGTGTGTTTTTTGTGATCCCTGTTTGTTTCTATTCTTCTTCAGTTATGTGAATCCAATATGTTTTTGTTTTGTTATATTTTTTTCTATTAGTGAGAGGTTGTTACTCTTTTATAGGTAGGATTTCTTTCTTTTTAGGTTTAGATAATTATTCTTATGGTTTAATTTTGTTAAGTTTATTAATTTCTTCTTTTATGGTTGTTTCAATAATAAAAAGAATATGAATTTGTTTTTTTATGTTTTTAAATGTTCTTATACTTATTTTTTTAATGTTAATTTTTAGTTCTATAAATTTTTTATATATATATATTTCTTTTGAATTTGTATTGGTTCCTCTTGTTATTTTGATTTTGGGTTGGGGCTATCAACCTGAGCGATTAATGGCTGGTATATATTTATTTTTTTATACAATATTAGTTTCTTTACCTTTATTTATTGTTATAATATGGATATATATAAGTTTTGGTAGTATAACTATAGAATTAATTAAATTAACTTCTGATTTTTTTATTATTCATTTCATTTTAGTTATTGTTTTTATGGTTAAAATACCTATATATTTTGTTCATTTTTGACTTCCTAAAGCTCATGTACAAGCCCCTGTTTCTGGGTCTATGATTTTAGCTGGACTTATATTAAAAATTGGAGGTTATGGTTTAATTCGTACTATATTTATATATGAATATATATTTATTAGATATTCTTATATTTGATTTGTTTTTTCCTTATTAGGGTCTTTATATATTTCTATAATTTGTTTAATTCAAGCTGATATCAAGAGAATAATTGCTTACTCTTCAATTTCTCATATAGGTATAGTTATTATAGGTCTTTTAACAATAACTTTATGAGGTTTAACTGGTTCTTATTTGTTAATATTAGGGCATGGGTTTTGTTCTTCTGGAATGTTTTATATTTCTAATATGTTTTATTTACGTACTGGTAGTCGTAGATTTTATATTAATAAAGGTTTAATCTCTTATATACCAAGATGTTGTATGTTTTGGTTTCTTTTTTGTTCATTTAATATGAGATGTCCTCCAAGAATTAACTTTATTAGAGAATTTATAATTTTGTCAAGAATTATAAACTATTGATTTAATTCTTTGTATTTTTTTGTTGGTGTGTCTTTTTTTTGTGCTGCTTTTAGATATTATTTATATAGTTTTAGTCAGCATGGGTTGTATAGAAATTTTTACAGTTTTTCTTCTTTAAGTTTAATTGAGTTTTTAATTTTATTAATACATTTAATTCCTTTACTAACTTTTCCCTTATTGTTGAGTATTTTAATATATTTGAGTAGTTTATATTAAAATATAGGGTTGTGGGTTCTAAGAAAATAATTTTTCTCAAATTTTGTTAGTTTTAAATATTTATAACATTTATACTTTTATATTATTTTTTTTTTCTTTATTTTTCTTTTTGTTAGGTTTATTTTTTAACATATTTAGAATAAGAATAATATTAGAATGATCTTTACTTGATATAAATTCTATTTCTATTTATTATGTTATTTATCTAGACTGAATTTCTTGTGTATTTTGTAGTGTGGTTCTTTTTATTTCTTCAATAGTAATTATATACAGAAAAGTTTATATAGGCAGTTATAATTTTAGTTCAATTCGATTTTTATTTTTGGTTTTAATATTTGTATTAAGAATACTTATGATAGTTTTGAGTCCTAATTTAGTTAGAATTTTATTAGGTTGGGACGGCTTAGGTTTAATTTCATATTGTTTAGTTATTTACTATAGTTCTTTGAAGAGATATTTAGCTGGTTTAATTACTTGCTTAGTTAATCGTTTAGGTGATATTGGTTTATTAATTTCAATTAGTTGAATATTTAGATATGGTAGTTGAAATTTCATATTTCATTTGTCTTATTTTTTTGAAAATTTATATTATTTAATTATTCTTTCATCTTTTACTAAAAGAGCTCAAATCCCGTTTTCTATATGATTACCAGCTGCTATAGCAGCTCCTACACCAGTTTCTTCTTTAGTTCATTCTTCTACTTTAGTTACAGCTGGTGTATATTTATTGATTCGTTTTTTTAATAGATTAATTTTTGTAAATAGATTTTTTCTTTTAGTAAGATTATTAACTATAATTATGTCTTCAGTTTGTGCAAGTTATGAATATGACTTAAAGAGGATTATTGCATTGTCTACTTTGAGTCAACTAGGGTTAATAATAAGATGTCTATTTATAGGGATAGTAGATTTTTGTTTTTTTCATTTATTATCTCATGCTATGTTTAAATCTTTATTATTTCTTTGTTCAGGGATTATCATTCATTTAATATTAGGTTTTCAAGATATTCGTTGTATAGGTTCTATTTGTTTAAGTATGCCTTTGACTTGTTGTTGTTTTAATATTTCTAATTTAGCTCTTTGTGGGTTTCCTTTTTTATCAGGTTTTTATTCAAAGGATTTAATTATTGATGGTGTTTCTTTTTTGGGTTGCAATTTTTTTTACATAGTTTTTTTTTATTTAAGCTTAGGTTTAAGTTCTTTATATAGAATTCGTTTATTTTATTATACTCTTATTTATGATTTTAAGGGTTTACCTTATATAAATTTATCTGAAGATATTTCTTTAATAAAATTGAGAGTTTTAGTTTTGACTATTTTTTCTGTTTGTTTTGGTTGTATATATATATGGTTAGTTAATTTAGATATAGAATTTATTTTACTTCCTTTATATTTGAAGCTATTGACTTTATTGATAATATTTTTTGGTTTTTTATTGGGTTATGAACTAATAAGATTTAAGTTAATTTTTTATAGTAGATTATATTTTCTTAATGGTTCTATATGATTTATATACAGTTATTCCAATTTTTTATACATAATTACTTATAAAAGTGCTTTAGAATTATATAAAGAATTAAATTGAGGGGAGTATTATGGTGGATTTGGTTTAACTTATTATACATTAAAAATTTCAAATCTTTTTCAGAATTATACATTAAGATCTTTAAAGTTGTTTTTTATTAGTATTATAATTTGATTATTATTTTTAATTTAAAATTGTTTTTATAGCTTATTTAGAGTATTTCAGTGAAGTTGAAAAGGAAATTTTTATTTAAAAACAAATTCATAGACTTAATTTTAAGTCGTTTTTTTAACGAAAATAAAATGTTTTTGTAAACTATATGAATGTATAAAGAGATAAACGGATTTAAACCGCTTTAGAAGTTAGTTAGCAGCTACTTCTATGTCTTGATCTCTGTTAATTGGAAATTATTTCATTATCCTTATTAACATTAAGGTGCCTCTCCTGCTTTGGCTTCAATTAAAAAACATGGAGATTATCTCTAAATTTAGGTCGAAACTAAATGTAAAATTTTACTTCTTTGTTTAGTTAAGATTAATCTAAAGAGATACCTTTTGATTGCAAATCAAATATTATTATTAAATATAATCCTAATTTTATTTAGATCAGTTGATTATTCCATTTTTTCATTCATGTAATAATCCTCCTAATAAAATAATCAAAAATATAATAGAGGTTAAAATTCAGTATTTTGTTATTGATGTTTTCACGGTAATAATTATAGGTATAATTAAAATAATTTCAATATCAAAAATTAAAAAGATTACTGCGATCATGAAGAAATGAATAGAAAATGGGAGTCGTGAATATGATATAGGATTAAATCCACATTCAAATGGTGTTAACTTTTGTGTGTCTGTTAATGTTTTTTTTCTTAAAAGTATAATTAATAAAATTATGATTAAAGTTAAAGCAATAATAACAATTAAAGAATTTATTATAATTTTTATTACTCATTTAATTAAGATTATCCTTTAAGTTGGAAGCTTAAAATACTTTATATACTAAAAGAGTTGTTATTAATTTTTAACTACCCCATCAATAAATTGAGATATAAAGAAAAAGTCAAACTACGTCTACAAAGTGTCAGTATCAAGCTGATGCTTCAAATCCTACGTGATGGGTGTTTCTTATGTGAAGTTTAATTATTCGTGCAGTTGAAATAATAATAAAAATAGTTCCAACAATTACATGAATTCCATGGAATCCTGTTCTTATAAAGAATGTTGATCCATATACTGAGTCAGCTATGGTAAAAGGTGCTTCATAATATTCAATTGCTTGAAGAATTGTGAAGTATACTCCTAGTATAACTGTAATAATTATTCTTTGAATAGTTTGTGAGTAATTTTTGTTTAATAGTGCGTTGTGTGCTCAAGTAATTGAAATTCCAGAAGATAATAAAATTATTGTGTTTAGTATAGGAATACTTATAGGGTTAAATGTTTTTACACCTGTAGGTGGTCATTGTATACCAATTTCTATTGATGGAGATAGTCTTCTGTGAAAGAAAGCTCAAAAGAAGGAAGTGAAAAATAGTACTTCAGATATAATAAATAGGATTATTCCTAATTTTATTCCTAATGTTACTTTTTTAGTATGTATACCTTGAAACGTTGCTTCTCGAATTACGTCTCGTCATCATTGAATTATAGTTAATAAAATAATTACTGTTCCTATTATTATTAGTCATATTTCATTATAATGAAATCATAAAACTGTTCCTGAAGTTATTGTTATAAGTCCTATAGATCCTGTTAGAGGTCATGGTCTGTTGTCAACTAAGTGAAATGGGTGGTTTTTCATTTAAATTTCTCTAGAGTATAGGGCAGATAGTGTTATAAATACATATGATTGAATAAATGCTACTGCTAGTTCAAATATTATTAAACCTATAAATAGTCATATAATTATTATTATATTAAAAAAGTTGTTAGATAAATTGTTTCCTAGAAGTGTTATTAATAAATGTCCTGCAATTATATTTGCTCTAAGACGCACTGCTAGTGAACCAGGTCGAATAAAATTTCTAATTGATTCAATTAGTACTATAAAAGGTATTAATGGGTATGGTGTTCCCACAGGGACTAAATGAGTAAATATATTGTTTGTTTTTTTTAACCAACCAAAAATTATTAATGATATTCAAATAGTTAAAGCAATAGCTAAAGAGAAGGTTAAGTGAGCAGATGCTGTAAATACGTATGGTACTAGTCCTATCAGATTATTAACTAAGATAAATGTAAATATTCTTAAGAATAAAATAGTAGGTTCAATTTTATTAATGTGTATAATGATTTCTTTTGCTAATGATTTAATTACTATTAAAATTAAAATTATTGATTTAGAAGGCACATTTCAATATGGTGATGGTAGAATTATTACTAATAATATTCTTATTCAATTTAATGATAAATTTCCTGTTGTTGGGTCAAATACTGAGAATAAATTTATAATCATTTTCAATTAAGATATTTTCTTCTTTTTCTTTCTATTTGTTTATTTATGTAAATAAATGAAAAGTAGATTATGATTATTGTAACGATTATTATAATAATAGATAAAATTATAATAAGTGTTCATCAAGTTGGAGCTATTTGAGGTATTAAGAAATACTACTAAGTGTATCTTAAATTTGACTAACTTAAATTTTTATTAAACTAATTTCTTCCATTAAGAGTATTCGCTTTTTACTATAATTTGGTTTAAGAGACCAACACTTGCATTTAAGTAACTTAATGAGAAGTTTTTAATTCAATTAATGAAAGAATTTATAGATACAGATTGTAGAACAATTGGTATGAATCTGTGATTTGCTCCACAAATTTCAGAGCATTGTCCATAAAATAATCCTGGTCGTATAAGAACGATTCTTCCTTGGTTGATTCGTCCTGGCGTTCCGTCAATTTTGATTCCTAGTGTTGGAATTGTTCATGAATGAATGACATCAAAAGATGTTACTAGAATACGTGATTTAGTATTGTACGGTAATATAATACGATTATCAACTTCTAGAAGTCGATATTCAAAATCTTCGTTAGACTCTGGTTTTTTTATATAAGAATCGAATTCAATTTTTTTGAAGTCAGAATACTCATATCTTCAATATCATTGATGTCCGATAGCTTTTATAGTAATAATTGGTTTATTAATTTCTTCAAGAAGATAAAGAATTTTTAATGATGGTAACGCAATAATTACAAGAAGGATCGCTGGTATAATAGTTCAAATTAATTCAATTAGTTGACCTTCTAATAAAAATCGATTGGTTAATTTGTTTAAATTAAGTGAGATAAGTATATAAAAAACTGTTATTGTGATTATAATAATAATTATTATTGTATGGTCATGAAACATAATTAAATGTTCTATAATTGGTGATACTGCATCTTGGAATCTTAATATATTTCATGTTGCTATTTTCAGCAAAATAAAAAATTTATATATGAATCTTAAGTTCATTGCACTAGTCTGCCATACTGACCTAATATTTAACCATTAAAGGTAGTTCAGTATATGAGTGTTCTTGGGGTGGTGTCTTTTGAAGTCATTCAATTGATGCTGATGTTCTGTAGTTAAATATAGCAATTCGTTTTGTAATTAATGATTCTCAAAGGATGAAAATTATTAATAAAATTCTTACAAGTGAAATTATTCTACCAATTGATGATAGAAGGTTCCATGAAGTATATATGTCAGGATAATCTGAATAACGTCGTGGTATACCTCTTAATCCTAAGAAATGTTGTGGGAAGAAAGTTAAATTAACTCCAATAAATATTACTGAGAACTGAATTTTCAGTCATTTTGGATTTATTATAAGTCCTGTGAATAATGGGAACCATTGAATGAATCCTGCTATGATAGCAAATACTGCTCCTATTGATAAAACATAGTGAAAATGTGCTACTACATAATAGGTGTCGTGTAAAATTACATCAATTGACGAATTTGACAAAACAATTCCTGTTAATCCCCCTAATGTGAATAAGAACACAAATCCTGTTGATCATATTATAGAGATTGATGTTTTAGTTGAAACTCCGTGTATAGTTGCTATTCAACTAAAAATTTTAATTCCTGTTGGTACTGCGATAATTATAGTTGCTGATGTAAAGTAAGCTCGTGTGTCAACATCTATTCCTACTGTAAATATATGATGAGCTCATACAACAAATCCTAAAATACCGATCGATATTATTGCGTATACTATACCAATATACCCAAATGATTCTGTTTTTCCTCTTTCTTGACTGATAATATGAGAAATTAAACCAAATCCTGGAAGAATTAGAATATATACTTCTGGATGTCCAAAAAATCAGAATAAATGTTGGTACAAGATAGGGTCCCCCCCTCCTGCTGGGTCAAAGAATGTTGTGTTAATATTTCGGTCTGTTAATAATATTGTGATAGCTCCTGCTAAGACAGGTAAAGATAATAATAGAAGAATTGCCGTAATTACAACAGATCATACAAATAATGGTGTTCGGTCAAGAGTTATTCCTGTTGGGCGTATATTAATTACTGTTGTGATAAAATTTACTGCTCCTAAGATTGAGGAAATTCCTGCTAAATGTAATGAGAAAATTGATATATCAACTCTTGGACCTGCATGTGCTAAATTTCTAGATAATGGTGGGTAAACTGTTCATCCTGTACCTGTTCCTATTTCAATAAGAGATCTGGTTAATAAAAGTGTAAGAGATGGAGGTAATAGTCAAAATCTTATATTATTCAGTCGTGGGAATGCTATGTCTGGTGCACCAATTATTAATGGAAGTAGTCAATTACCAAATCCTCCAATTATAATTGGTATAACTATAAAGAAAATTATGATGAAAGCATGGGATGTAACAATTACGTTGTATGTCTGATCGTTATTAATAATTGATCCTGGTTGAGAGAGTTCAATACGGATAATTATTCTTAATATTATTCCAACTATTCCTGATCAAATACCAAAAATGAAATATAATGTTCCAATGTCTTTATGGTTTGTTGAGTAGAACCATTTAATCATTCCAATGAATGATGATTAAGATGGCTGATTTAGGTGGTAAACTGTAAATTTACTTAAGAAATAATTATTTCTCTTAGTATTTGGTCTTATAGTTTACTAAAAATATTAAATTGCAAATTTAAAGAAGATTAACATCTAAGACTTATTCAATCTTAGAATATTAACAACTTTGAAGGTTGTGAGTTTATTTTAACTTAAAGTCTTTAAAAGACTATTTTTAAAGTTAAAATAAAAGGTGATATTAAAATTCTTATTATTATTATGAAATATTTAGAGTTTGTTTTTATTAAAAATTCTCATTTTTTAAATCTGTAAGAAATCATTATTGAAGAAAATGCTAGTCGTGTATAGAAGAATAATACTAACAAAGATGTTATGATTATAATTGTAACTAAAATTAGTTCATTAATTTTAACTATTTCTTGAATTACTATTATTTTGGTAACAAATCCTAGTGTGGGTGGAAATCCTCTTATTGATAACATATTAATTCAAATGTTTAATTTTATTCATGTTGAATATTCATTAAATAAAATTTGATTAATAAAATTCATTTTTATCGTTGAAAATAATATTACTAAGAAAGCTATATTAATTGAGTAAACTCTAATGAATGAGATAATTAAACTGAGTTTATTGATAGATGAAATCATTAAACTTATATTAAAAATTGATGAATATGCTAACGTTTTTCGAATGGAGGATTGATTTACACAGCAGATTGATCTAACAATCAATCTTAAAATGATTGGTATAAGTAAGAATTTTCTATTAATTTGGTATGTAATTGAAATTGGAGGGAGTTTTAAAATTGTTAGTAAAATTAGTACAATTCTATACTCTAAATGTTCAATAATTAATAAAATTCAATTATGGAAAGGAACTAATCCTATTTTAATTATTATTGCCGTTGTTAAGATAATTTCATTTATTATACTAACCCCAATTAGTATACAAATTACTCTAAATAATAACATTGTTGAAGAAATTCTCTGAATAATGAAATATTTAATTATGGATTCAGAAGATGAGTTAATTTTGTTTGAATTTATTAAAGGAATAAATGAAATGAGTGAAATTTCTATTCCTATTCACATTGATACTCAGTTATTTGAACAAATAGTTATGATAACCCCAATTATCATAGTATTTGTTAGTATTAATTTAGTTGAATTAAAAAATATTAGAAAGAAGAAATTTACTTTCTATTCTTAGGGTATGAACCTAATAGCTTACTATTAGCTTATCTTTCTTAAATGTTTTGAAGTGTAAGATGCACATGAATTTTTGATTTTCAAGGATTAAGTTTAATTCTTAACAGAACAATAATAAGAGTATAAAAATACTTAATTTATTCTATCAAAATAACCCTTTACTCAGGCATCTTAT